GATGAAGTGCCTGATAAAAGGATTATCTTGATAGGATAAATTATACATATTCCATATGTCTTCATTAGCCCCCCATTGATCCGTTTCATTTAACTACCACCTAGTTAAATAAATTAACGCACTACATTTGATAGAATTAAACTATCCCCTTAAGCATCAAAAGCTCATATACATCATATACTAAAATGTACAAAAGAAAAAGGTAAGCTAAATAAGCTATTGGGTTCATACCCCACTTATAAAGGTCTACCCCTTTTCTTTTTAATCTTTAATAATTTAACCAATTTCATATTTTTATTAACCCTAATACTAGGAAGTATTATCTCAATTTCATCTAATTCATGATTAGGAGCTTGAATAGGGTTAGAAATTAATTTACTAGCCTTCATCCCTTTATTAACCAATTTTAAAAATTTAACATCCACAGAATCCTTCACTGAAATATTTATTGTTCAAGCCTTAGCTTCAGCAACTCTTTTATTTACCATTCTACTTTTATCCTTTAGTTCCAATTCAATATTATTTGAATTTAACACCTACTTAAACATCATTTTAAATTCATCACTTCTAATAAAAATGGGAGCAGCCCCCTTCCATTCATGATTCCCTGAAGTGATAGAAGGTTTAACATGAATTACTGGATTTATTCTAATAACTTGACAAAAAATTGCACCAATAATAATTTTGTCTTATTGCATAAGTCATATATTTATTATATTTTCAATTATTTTAAGAATTTTTGTTGGATCTATTGGAGGTTTTAATCAAACTAATCTTCGAAGATTAATAGCTTATTCATCAATTAATCACCTAGGATGAATATTAAGAAGAATTCTTATTTCTTTAAGCCACTGGTTAGTATACTACATTTTTTACACAATTATTTCATTGTCAATCATCAGAATGTTTTATCAATTTAATATTTTCTATTTTAATCAAGTATTTTCCTCAATAAACCAATCACCTGTAATTAAATTTTTAATATTTTGTAACTTATTATCATTAGGAGGATTACCTCCTTTCACAGGATTTTTACCAAAATGAATCATTATTCAAAGACTAAGATCAATAAATATATTCCTAATAACAACAATAGTTATATTAACATTAATTACACTATTTTTTTATATTCGACTAACTTATTCAGCGTTTATAATTCAATCAACACAAATTATATGAAATAAAATGTTTCATTGTAACTTGACAAAAATATCAATTTTATTAAATTTTTTTTCAAGATTTGGATTAATTTTGATTTGCTTTATTTATATGATTTTATAAGTTCAGGAATTTTAATATTCACCTTTAAATTTGCAATTTAAAATCATTATTGAATACAGAACTTTATTCAAGGCTTTAAGTTAATTAAACTGATAGCCTTCAAAGCTATAAATATAGAACTATATCTTTAAGCCTTAATGGTAAAAGAGATATTTTATCCCATAAATAAATTTACAGTTTATCACCTATTATCAGTCATTTTACCTTACGCAAAAATGATTATTTTCAACTAACCACAAAGATATTGGAACCCTTTATTTTGTATTTGGAATCTGAGCAGGACTTGTAGGAACAAGTTTAAGTCTATTAATTCGAGCAGAACTTGGTCAACCAGGTTCATTAATTGGTGATGATCAAATTTATAATGTAATTGTTACAGCCCATGCATTTATTATAATTTTCTTCATAGTTATGCCTATTGTTATTGGAGGGTTTGGAAATTGATTAGTACCCCTTATATTAGCAGCTCCTGATATAGCATTCCCACGAATAAATAATATAAGATTTTGACTTTTACCGCCATCACTCACTTTATTATTAGCTTCAAGAATCGTCGAAAGAGGGGCTGGGACAGGTTGAACAGTTTACCCACCACTTTCAGCAGGAATTGCCCATGCAGGAGCATCAGTTGACCTAGCAATTTTCAGTCTACATCTAGCCGGTGTATCTTCTATTTTAGGTGCAGTAAATTTTATTACTACAGTAATCAATATACGATTATCCTATATAACTTTAGATCGTATACCTTTATTTGTGTGATCAGTTGTAATTACTGCAATTTTACTTCTTTTATCCTTACCTGTTTTAGCAGGAGCAATTACTATATTATTAACTGATCGAAATCTTAATACCTCTTTTTTTGATCCTGCGGGAGGAGGAGATCCTATTCTTTACCAACACTTATTTTGATTTTTTGGACATCCAGAAGTATACATTTTAATTCTACCAGGATTTGGTATAATTAGTCATATCATTGCTCAAGAAAGAGGAAAAAAAGAAACATTTGGGGCCTTAGGTATAATTTATGCAATATTAGCAATTGGTTTATTAGGGTTTGTAGTTTGAGCTCATCATATATTCACAGTTGGTATAGATGTTGATACACGAGCCTACTTTACATCCGCAACAATGATTATTGCTGTTCCAACTGGTATTAAGGTATTTAGATGACTAGCAACTCTTCATGGATCACAATTCACTTACTCCCCAGCTCTGTTATGAGCACTAGGATTTGTATTTTTATTTACAGTTGGTGGATTAACCGGAGTTGTATTAGCTAATTCGTCAATCGATATTATTCTTCATGATACATATTATGTTGTAGCTCATTTCCACTATGTATTATCTATAGGAGCCGTATTTGCTATTATAGCAGGATTTGTACATTGATATCCTCTATTTACTGGGTTAACTATAAATAATTTATGGTTAAAAATCCAATTCGTGGTTATATTTGTTGGAGTAAATTTAACCTTCTTCCCCCAACATTTTCTAGGATTAAGTGGGATACCACGGCGATATTCTGATTACCCTGATGCTTACACTTCATGAAATATTATTTCATCAATTGGTTCACTAATTTCTTTTGTAGCAGTATTATTCTTCTTCTTTATTATATGAGAAAGTATATATTCAAAACGAATAATTATATTTTCAGCTCAATTACCATCATCAATTGAATGATTACAAAAATATCCACCTGCAGAACATAGATATTCAGAACTTCCTATTATAACTAAATTCTAATATGGCAGAATAGTGCAATAATTTTAAGCATTATATATAAAGGATATTATCCTTTTATTAGAATAATGGCAACATGGTCAAACTTATCACTACAAAATAGAGCCTCCCCATTAATAGAACAATTAATTTTCTTTCATGATCATACTTTATTAATCTTAACAATAATTACTGTTCTAGTTGGTTATCTTATAATAACCCTTTTTTTTAACAAATTTATTAATAAATATCTTCTAGAAGGTCAAACCATTGAGATTATCTGAACGATTCTACCAGCCATTACATTAATTTTTATTGCATTACCTTCCCTGCGATTACTATATTTACTAGATGAAATTGATAATCCGTCAATTACATTAAAAGCAATCGGGCATCAATGATATTGAAGTTATGAATATTCAGACTTTATTGACATAGAATTTGATTCATACATAATCCCAACTAATGAATTACCAAATAACGGATTTCGACTACTTGATGTTGATAATCGTACAATACTTCCCATGAACACACAAGTTCGGGTATTAGTTTCAGCAGCTGATGTTCTTCATTCATGAACAGTTCCTGCCCTAGGGGTAAAAATTGATGCTACCCCAGGTCGTCTTAATCAGACAAACTTCTTTATTAACCGACCTGGATTATTCTTTGGTCAATGTTCAGAAATTTGTGGAGCAAACCATAGATTTATACCAATTGTTATTGAATCTATCCCTATAAAACAATTTATCAATTGAATTAAAATAAATTCATCATTAGATGACTGAAAGCAAGTAATGGTCTCTTAAACCAATTCATAGTAAATTAGCAATTACTTCTAATGGAAAAAGTTAGTTAAATAATAACATTAATATGTCAAGTTAAAATTATTAGTTAAATCTAATACTTTTTGATTCCACAAATAAGTCCTCTTAGATGATGATTATTATTTATTTATTTTATTATATTAATAATTTTATTTTCAATTATAAATTATTATATCTTTTTTTATACCCCCCAAAGTTCAGACTCAATAAAATCTGAAATTAAATCAATAAACTGAAAATGATAACTAATTTATTCTCAATATTTGATCCATCAACTAATTTAATAAATTTATCCTTAAATTGATTAAGAACAATAATTGGATTATTATTAATTCCAAATTTATATTGATTAATCCCTTCACGATTCAGTATTATATGATTTAAAATTCTTAATACTCTACATAGAGAATTTAAAACATTAATTGGTTCCCCAAATTCATATGGAAGAACATTTATTTTCGTATCACTATTTTCATTTATTACATTTAATAATTTTATAGGATTATTCCCATATGTATTTACTAGAACTAGACATTTAGCAATAACTCTGGCATTGGCCCTACCCTTATGATTAAGCTTTATATTATATGGATGAATTAATTATACAACACACATATTTGCACATTTAGTCCCTCAAGGAACACCCCCTATTTTAATACCATTTATAGTATGTATTGAAACTATTAGAAACATTATTCGGCCAGGAACATTAGCTGTACGACTAGCAGCCAATATAATTGCCGGACATTTATTCTTAACCCTACTAGGAAGAACTGGGCCCTCAATAAATTTAATTATAATTAACATCTTATTAATTACACAATTTGCTTTATTAACATTAGAATCAGCAGTTGCCATTATTCAATCCTATGTATTTGCTGTTTTAAGAACACTTTATTCTAGAGAAGTAGTATAATGTCAACACATAATCATCCTTATCACCTAGTAGATTATAGACCATGACCTTTAACAGGAGCTTTAGCTGCTTTAGCAACAACAGCTGGAATAGTAAAATGATTCCATCAATATGATATAACCTTATTAATATTAGGAAATATCATTATAATTTTAACAATATTACAATGATGACGAGATGTAATTCGAGAAAGAACACTTCAAGGCCTTCATACATCAAATGTAATTACAGGTTTACGATGAGGAATAATTCTATTCATCGTGTCAGAAGTATTTTTCTTCGTTAGATTTTTTTGAGCATTTTTTCATAGAAGTTTATCACCAACTGTAGAATTAGGACTTTCATGGCCTCCCGCAGGAATTTTACCTTTCAACCCATTAGAAGTACCTCTTCTTAATACAGTTATCCTATTATCATCAGGAGTAACTATTACATGAGCTCACCACAGATTAATAAATAACAATTATACACAAACTGCTCAAGGATTATTCTTTACAGTTCTATTAGGAATTTATTTTACCATTTTACAAGCATATGAATACATCGAAGCACCATTCACTATCGCAGATTCAGTTTATGGAAGAACATTCTTTGTAGCAACAGGATTCCATGGATTACATGTACTAATTGGTACAACTTTCCTAGCTGTATGTTTTATACGACATGTAAATTTTCATTTCTCAGCAAACCATCACTTTGGATTTGAAGCAGCAGCTTGATACTGACATTTTGTTGATGTAGTATGATTATTTTTATATATTTCAATCTATTGATGAGGAGGATAATTTATATAGTATAAAAAGTATATTTGACTTCCAATCAAAAAGTTTAATAAAATTAATATAAATAATTTTTATTTTAATATTTATTACTATAATTTTTTTTATAATTTCTTGTATTTTTATTTTCTTATCATTTTTAATTTCTAAAAAATCATATTTAGACCGAGAAAAATGTTCTCCTTTTGAATGTGGGTTAGACCCTAAATGTCTTCCACGAATCCCATTTTCCCTTCATTTTTTTCTTATTACTATAATTTTTTTAATTTTTGATATTGAAATTGCATTAATTTTACCAATAATTATTTCTTTTAAAATAACTAATTTTATTTTATGGTGAAAAATTAGTTCCTTTTTTATTATTATTCTTTTAATTGGACTTTATCATGAATGAAATCAAAACATATTAAATTGAATCATTTAGGATTATAGTTTATTAAAACATTTAATTTGCATTTAAAAAATATTGAAAATCAATTTATCTTAAATAAGAAGCAATTTGCATTTAATTTCGACTTAAAAGAAAGAGTATATACTCCTTATTTATATTAATTGAAACCAAAAAGAGGTATATCACTGTTAATGATATTATTGAAATATATAGTTTCCAATTGAAATATGTACATATTAAGCTACTAACTTAATTTATAGTGATTGAATTCATTAATATTTCTTATTTATATAGTTTATTATAAAACATTACATTTTCATTGTAAAAATAAAAAATTTTTTTTATAAATAATTTACTTAAAAATAAATTTATTACCTTAATATCTTCAATATTACACTCTTAATTAAGCTATTTAAGTATAAAAATAATATAAAAATATAAATCATTATTCATAAAATAAATCTATATAAATAAATTTTAAAATTATTTATTTGATAAATATAATTAACAAAAGAATAATATTTTAGAATATTAAATATTCCTTGACCTCTGTATAATTCTCTTCAACCTATATCAAATTTTATTAATATTTTATTACCTAAATTTAAAAAATAATAATTTATTCCATATGTAGATAAATTAGGTATAAATCATATATATGTTAGAAAAAAACTTAAATTATAAGTACTTAAAAATTTATTTAAAGAATAAATTTTTATTTTTCTAATTAAAATTCCTATTATAACCCCTAACATTATTACATAAATTACTATTATTTTTATATTAAAAGGAAGATAAATTATATAAGGATATGAAAATATTAATCAACTTAAATAACTTCCAGAAATTAATCTTATTATTAATAAAATAAATATACTTTTTAATATAATATAATCCTCTTCAAATAAATTATAAATGGAAATTAAATTATAATCCTCAATTATTAAATATATTAATAAACGGATAGTATAAAATATTGTTAATCCAGTTGAAACATAATATAGTAAAAAAACTAAAAAATTTAAATTTCTTATTCTTACTACTTCTAAAATTAAATCTTTTGAGTAAAATCCAGCTAAAAAAGGAATTCCACATAAAGCTAAATTAGAAATATTTAAACATAAAGAAGTTAAAGGAATATATAATCTTATTCCCCCTATTATTCGAATATCTTGATTATCATTTATTAAATGAATAATTTTACCGGCACATATAAATAATAATGCTTTAAATATAGCATGAGTCAATAAATGAAAATAAGCTAAATCATAATATCCTATTCTTAAAATTCTTATTATTAACCCTAACTGTCTTAAAGTTGATAAAGCAATAATTTTTTTTAAATCATATTCATAATTTGCACCCAACCCTGCTATAAATATAGTAAGAACTGATAATAATAATAGTAATTTTCTTAAATAAGTATTTATAAATAATATATTAAATCGGATTAATAAATAAACCCCAGCTGTGACTAAAGTTGAAGAGTGAACCAAAGCAGAAACAGGTGTAGGAGCAGCTATTGCGGCTGGTAATCAAGAAGAAAAAGGAATTTGAGCTCTTTTTGTTATTGCGGCTAATACCACCATTCAAGCAATGATAGTTATCTGATAATCTCTTTTTATACATTCCAAATAATAAATATAATTTCAACTCCCATAATTCAATATTCAAGCAATAGAAAGAAGTAAAGCTACATCACCAATACGATTAGTTAAAGCTGTAATTATACCAGCATTATAAGATTTTACATTTTGATAATAAATTACTAAACAGTAAGACACTAATCCTAAACCGTCCCAGCCCAATAAAATTCTAATCAAATTTGGAGAAATAATTAGGAATATTATAGATAAAACAAATATTAAAACTAAAATAATAAAACGATTTAAATGTTCATCTCCATGTATATAATCTTCACTATAAAAAATAACTATAGCAGAGATAAACAAAACAAAACTTATAAATAATAAAGATATTCAATCCAACAAAATTGTTATTACAATAGATGAAGAATTTAAACTTAAAACTTCCCATTCAATAAATACCACTAAATCATTAATAATAAAGTATAAACCAGAAAAAAAAAATCTTAAAGAAAAAGAAAGTAAAAAATAAAAAGAAATAAAACAAATTGAAATATAACTAATTATTTAAAATGAATAAAATTCACATCTTTGATTCCACAAATCAACATTTTTATTAAACTATTTAAATTTAAAGTCATAATATACAATAATCCCCCCTAAGGATCAATAAATTTAAAGGAATTCAATGTAATATTAACAAAATAAATTCACGAACTATTCCATTATGACATCTATATAAACCAGAATATAATTCACCATGTTGTCTATATGAATATAAATATAAAGAATAAGCAGCCCCGAAAAAAGATAATAATGCAATAAAAATTATCGTAGCCCAGCTTCACCCAACAATTCTATTTAATAAACTAATTTCACCTAATAAATTAAGTGATGGGGGAGCAGCCATATTTGATGAACTTAATAAAAATCATCATAAACATATACTAGGTATTAAATTTATTATACCCTTATTAATTAATAGACTACGACTGCCTGTACGTTCATAACTAATATTTGCTAAACAGAATAATCCAGATGAACATAAACCATGTCCAATTATTAAAGTATAAGATCCATTTAATCCTCAATAAGATAAAGTTATTACTCCAGCAATAACAAGTCTTATGTGAGAAACCGAAGAATAAGCAATTAAAGATTTCAAATCAACCTGACGTATACAAATTAATCTTACCAATATACCTCCTAATAAAGAAACTACAATCCAAATAATATTTAATCTTAACCCTAAAGAAATAAATAATTTAAATACTCGAACTATACCATAACCACCAAGCTTTAATAAGATACCAGCTAAAATTATTGAACCAGAAATAGGTGCTTCAACATGAGCCTTGGGGAGTCATAAATGTACTAAAAATATAGGTATCTTAATTAAAAAAGCAAATAATAAACATAAATAAAATAAAAAATTTATTCTATAATCTTCAGAAAATATAAAATACATAAGTCTACAACAATCATTATATAAATAAAAAATTCCTACCAATATAGGTAAAGAAGCGCATAAAGTATAAAATAATAAATAAACTCCAGCCTGTAATCGCTCAGGTTGGTATCCCCAACCAATAATTAAAAATAACGTAGGGATTAAACTAGACTCAAAAAATAAATAAAAATAAAATAAATTAAGTGAACAAAAAGTTAAATATAATATAAATAACAAAAATAAAATATTGAATATAAAAAAAGAAGAATTATAATTAAAACGATAAATTCTTTCTCTTGCCGTAAGTATTAATCTACAAATTCAAAATGTTAATAAAATTAAACCAAATGAAATTAAATCAATTCCTATGAAATAACTTAAATAACTAAATAATCTAGTAGGTTGTAAATAAAATATAAAAATAAATCTTAATATAAAAAATAAAGACTGAACCAATCAATATGAATTTAATATAAAACATAAAGGGGTTAAAAATAACAAAGATAAAAATATCCCTAGCATTATAAAATATTTAAAGACTGAAAATAATCATTACCATGAATACGGATTATTCTAACTAAAATTGATAAACCTAAAGCTCCTTCACAAACTCTAAAAGTTAAAAAAATTATTGAAAAAAAATATTCAAATTTATAATTTATTAAATAAATAATTAATATAAAAAATAATCTTAAAACAATAAATTCAAGACTTAAAAGTATGCTAAGTAAATGCTTACGTTTTAATGTATAAGATAAACAACCAGAAACAAATATAATTACAACTATCAATAATCTTGATTCAATCATTAGTTTTAATAGTTTAATAAAAACATTGGTCTTGTATACCAAATATAAGAAAAATTTATCTTTTAAAACTTCAGAGAAAAGAAACTTAGACTCCTATCAATAATCTCCAAAATTACTATTTTTATTAAACTATTCTCTGCATAATACTTATTTTAACATCAATAAATATAATTATATCAATAAATTTTATTCAAATTAAACATCCCTTAGCTATAGGTTTAACCTTACTTTTACAAACAATTATTATTAGATTAATTTGCGGATTATTTACTCATTCTTATTGATTTGCATATATCCTATTTCTAATTATACTAGGGGGAATATTAGTATTATTTATTTATGTAACAAGATTAGCCTCAAATGAACTTTTTTCATTTTCAATAAAAAATATATTATACTCAATAATAGTATTTATATTAATAATTATAATTATATTAGTAATTGATAAATCATTAATTTTACATAATAGTATAGAAATATTCATATTCACCCCCGAAAATAGACTTTTTACAGAAAATGAAATTAGTTTAATTAAACTATATAATAATCCAACCATAAACATCACTGTATTAATAATCAATTATCTTTTATTAACATTAATTGTAGTCGTAAAAATCACAAATATCAACTATGGGTCACTCCGGCAAACCTTCAACTAATGAATAAACCTATACGTACTTCACACCCACTTTTTAAAATTGCTAATAATGCATTAGTAGATTTACCAGCCCCCAGTAATATCTCAGCATGATGAAATTTTGGATCATTATTAGGATTATGTTTAATTATTCAAATTGTAACAGGACTATTCCTAGCTATACATTATACAGCTGATATCAATATAGCATTTAATAGAGTAACACACATTATTCGTGACGTAAATTATGGATGATTAATTCGTACTTTACATGCTAATGGTGCTTCATTTTTCTTCATCTGCATTTATTTACATATTGGACGAGGATTATATTATGGATCATACATATATATACATACTTGAAGAGTAGGTGTATTAATCCTATTCTTAGTAATAGCTACAGCATTTATAGGTTATGTTTTACCATGAGGGCAAATATCATTCTGAGGGGCTACAGTTATTACAAATTTATTATCAGCAATCCCTTACTTAGGTACAACATTAGTACAATGATTATGAGGGGGTTTTGCTGTTGATAACGCAACTCTAACACGATTTTTTACTTTCCACTTTCTTTTACCATTTATTGTTGCAGCTGCAACAATAATTCACTTATTATTCTTGCATCAGACAGGATCAAATAACCCACTAGGAATCAATAGAGATATTGATAAGATCCCTTTCCACCCATACTTTTCATTCAAGGATGTAATTGGATTTATTACAATGACAATAACATTATTAATAATCACTTTGTATAATCCATATGGATTGGGGGATCCAGACAATTTTATCCCAGCTAATCCACTTGTAACTCCAGTTCATATTCAGCCCGAATGATATTTTTTATTTGCCTATGCAATTCTTCGGTCAATCCCCAATAAACTAGGAGGAGTAATTGCTCTAGTAATATCAATTGCAATCTTATTTATTATACCATTTTATTTTATAAGAAACTTTCGAGGATTACAATTTTATCCTATTAATCAAATTTTATTCTGATGTATGGTAGTAATTGTAATTTTACTAACATGAATCGGAGCACGGCCAGTTGAAGATCCATATATTATAGTTGGACAAATTTTAACAGTTCTTTACTTCTTATATTACCTAATTAATCCACTAATTCATAAGTTATGAGATAATATAATCTATTAAATAAATTAATGAGCTTGAATAAGCGTATGTTTTGAAAACATAAGATAGAAGTTTAACCTTCTATTAATTTTACTAAAATTATTTAACTAAATTAAAAATCTAAATATAAACAACTTAATACCTAAATAAAAAAATAAAAAATTTAAAGAAATAGGTAAATAACTTTTTCAAGCCAAATATATAAGTTTATCATAACGATAACGAGGTAAAGTCCCCCGTACTCAAATAAATAAAAATGATACAAATAATAATTTTAAAAAAAAAATAAAATTAAATACACCAGACCCTAAGAATATCACCGAAAATAATATTCTCATAAATAAAATTCTTGCATATTCAGATAAAAAAATTAAAGCAAATCCACCTCTTCTGTACTCAACATTAAATCCAGAAACCAATTCAGACTCACCTTCAGCAAAATCAAAAGGAGTACGATTAGTTTCAGCTAATATTGATGTAATTCAACATAAAGAAATAGGGAAAAATAAATAAATAAATCAAACATAATTTTGGTATAAACCGAAATCCATTAGATTATATCTACCAATCAAAAATACTAGAGATAATATTAATAAAGCCATTCTAACTTCATAAGAAATTGTTTGAGCAACAGCACGTAGCCCCCCTAATAAAGCATAATTAGAATTAGAAGATCAACCAGCTACTATAACTGTATAAACCCCCAAGCTTGTACAACACAAAAAAAATAATAAACCCAAATTAAAATTATATAAATTTGTTATATAAGGAAAAACTATCCAAATCAATAAAGATAAAAATAAACTAATAATTGGAGAAATATAATAACTCAAATAATTAGATGTAATTGGATACGTTTGTTCCTTAGTAAAAAGTTTAATTGCATCACAGAAAGGCTGAGGAATCCCACAAAACCCAACCTTATTAGGACCCTTACGAATCTGAATATATCCTAAAACTTTTCGTTCCATTAAAGTCAAAAATGCAACTCCCACCAAAACCATAATAATTATAATTAAACTTCTAATTAAAACAATAAATAAATCCCTAAAATACAATATTATTACCTGTAAACCTTTTACATTTTTGAATTCTAAATTCAATGCACTATTCTGCCAAAGTAATAAAAATTAATTGTAATCAATAATAAAAAAATATTTTCCCTAAATGGTCCTTTCGTACTAAATCAAGGTAATTAATTAAGGATAGAAACCGACCTGGCTCACGCCGGTCTGAACTCAAATCATGTAAAGATTTAAAGGTCGAACAGACCCATTTCTCCAAGCTTCTGCACCCAGAAATATCTTTAATTCAACATCGAGGTCGCAATCTTCATTATCGATTAGAACTCTCCAATAAAATTACGCTGTTATCCCTAAGGTAACTTATTCTAATAATCAATAATAATGGATCAAAAATTCATAAATTAATGTTTTTACACTTTAAGAGTTAAATTAATCTTAATGTCACCCCAACAAAATAAACTTTTGTATAAAAAATAATTTTTCTCTATAAATTTTTATATAAAAGTCTATAAAGATCTATAGGGTCTTCTCGTCCTCTAAACAAATTTAAGCCTTTTGACTCAAAAGTTAAATTTTTATTTTTTTTAAAATGAGACAGTATATACTTCGTCCAGCCATTCATTCCAGCCTCTAATTAAAAGGCAAATGATTATGCTACCTTTGCACAGTCAAAATACTGCGGCCCTTAAAAATACTTCAGTGGGCAGACTAGACTTTAAATTATAATCAAAAAGACATGTTTTTGATAAACAGGCGAGTATAAAAATTGCTGAATTCCTTACTTCAATCTTTATAATAATTTATATTATTAAAATAAATAATACTAATTTTATCATTATTACAAAAAAATATAATTAAAACGAATATTTCAATAAAAAATTAAATAAAAAAAAAGTTAATTTTATAAATAAAATTAATTATAACACTTTAACAAAAAATGGAAATTTCTAATCCTATTTATTATTAAAAATTAGATTATTATAAAAAATATTTCCTTAGCTTATCCCAAAAAAATATTTTATTTAATTGCAAAAAATTTTTAACAAAACCAAATTGCAAAATAAATAAATTAATTAAATTAAAATCTTGAAAAACCAGATATATTAGGTACCGTTTAATATTTCATTACTAAATTTAAATTAAAAACTTTTTTGAAACAAAGAATTTCATATAAATTTAGCTCTACCAAATTCGGGATAAATATATTATATATTTAAATATAAATAAACCCTGATACAAAAGGTACAACAAATTAAATTTACTTTAATTATAAATAAAAATTTTTATTAAACAATCCAACACTGTACTAATTTACTATTACTAAAATTATTTAATCTAAAAAATACAAAAACAATAAATTCATAAAATTATTTAAATTAAAAATAAATAAAAATAAAAAATTATGTAAGTATAAAATAAATCAAATTAAACCGAATCGCACGATAACTTTTCAATGTAAACGAAATGCTTTACTAATCAAGCTCTAATTTGCATTCTAGATACACCTTCCAGTACATCTACTATGTTACGACTTATCTTTAATTAAAAAGAGCGACGGGCGATGTGTGCATGCTTTAGAGCTATAATCAAAATATTTATATAAATAAATTTACTATTAAATCCACCTTCAATTTAAGAATGCAATTAAATATTCGTTTAACTAAATAATTATTGTAACCCATTTCCTCTTAATCATAAGCTACACCTTGATCTGAAATAAATTTTAATATAAAATATAGAAAATTATCTTCTTATAAAATATTCTGTTAACGACGGTATATAAACTAAATAAAATTAAGTAAAATTAATCGTGGTCTATCGATCACGGAACAGGTTCCTCTAAATAGACTAAAGCACCGCCAAATTTTTTAGGTTTCAAGATCTTATCTATTACTACCCAGGTCTTTACATTAACATTTTTTATAATAGGGTATCTAATCCTAGTTTAATAAAAAAATTTCACAGCTTCAAATAATTTTAAAAATTTAATAATAAATTAAATTTCACCTAAAAAATAAAAAATTAATTTTTTTAAACCAATTAACTATAAACCAAAATATTTTATTTGTATAATTTGTATAACCGCAGATGCTGGCACAAATTTATCCTGTACTAAAAATAATTACCAAATCAAAATTACTTATATATTTAATACTAAATACTGCGAATAAAAATTTAATCTTTTTATTAAAAATAAATTAATTCCCACTAAAATTTACATGTAAAACATTATTATAATAAAAATCAAGCCAAAATCAAACTTTGTTAATTAAAAAATAATTATTGAACCGAAATAATAAAATATGTTCATAAATAAATAAATAAATAAAAATTCGTATTTCCTGCCTCGAAAGTTTTGAGTCCCCAGCCCCCCGGGAATTTAATTATTTTTATAAATATAAATAAGTATTGGTTCATTAAATGATTAAATAAAACAAAATAATTAAATTAAATAATTTTTAGTAAAAGTATCAGAAAAGAAATAACTGGTCTTGATTATATAATAAATATTAAAAATACTAATAGTTAAATAATAATTAGTATTATTAAGATAAAAATAAATACTGGTTCAACAAAATTATATACAAATAAATTATGTATAAAAATTTAATTTACATAGATAAAAAATTAAATTTATTATAACTTTTAAAAAAATTTAATTTAAATATAGGTTTTGGATAAGATATGGTTTAAAGAAATAATTTTCTCTTTTTTTTTTCTCTAATTCAAAAAAAGAGAAAATTATTATATGTATAAATAACAAATTTATTTATGCTATTTTGGAAAAAAAAAAATCTTTTAATAAATATTTAATAATTATATTACACATGTATAATTATTTATAAATATATAAATTATTTAATATAATAAAGATTATATATTTATTGTCAATATTATACAATAAATTTATTAATATCACATTTATTATTTAATAAAGTTGACTTGTATTAATATAACTTTTAATATAGTATATAATCCCTCTCTTTTAATAAATCAATTGTATTTTTCTATAGCTTATTTGTATACAATTAAATCAAAAAATTTTAAATAAATCCTCTTTCTTATATATATATAAATATTATATACAAATATGTAATTAGTAGAATTTAAATATTATATATTTATATTTCTCTACAAAAATACTAGGGTGTTATATAAATATAGGTTTTTTGATTTTATATAAATATTTATATCTTTATTAATCTATTAAATATTTATTAAATGCAATTTTGAAGTTTACGCAATAATATTTAATTTACATAATAGTAATTATTATTATGAATATAATTATAATTCTTTCTTTATAAATAAAAAT